GCCAGTGTAGCTTAACATAAAGCATAGCACTGAAGATGCTAAGATGAGCCCTAGAAAGTTCCACAGGCACAAAGGCTTGGTCCTGACTTTACTATCAGCCCTAGCACAACTTACACATGCAAGTCTCCGCAGCCCTGTGAGGATGCCCTTAATCCCCTGCCCGGGGACGAGGAGCGAGCATCAGGCACAATTATTTTTAGCCCAAGACGCTTTGCCACGCCACACCCCCAAGGGAACTCAGCAGTGATAGACATTAAGCCATAAGCATAAAGCTTGACTTAGTTAGTGCTAAGAGGGCCGGTAAAACTCGTGCCAGCCACCGCGGTTATACGAGAGGCCCTAGTTGATAGACGCGGCGTAAAGGGTGGTTAAGGAGAGCAAAAATAAAGCCGAAGGGCCTCCTGGCCGTCATACGCTTCTGAGTGCCCGAAGCCCAAATACGAAAGTAGCTTTAACACTAGCCCACCTGACCCCACGAAAACTGAGAAACAAACTGGGATTAGATACCCCACTATGCTCAGCCATAAACCTAGACGTTAAATCACAATAAACGTCCGCCAGGGTACTACGAGCGTCAGCTTAAAACCCAAAGGACTTGGCGGTGCCTTAGACCCCCCTAGAGGAGCCTGTTCTAGAACCGATAACCCCCGTTCAACCTCACCACTCCTAGTCATCCCCGCCTATATACCGCCGTCGTCAGCTTACCCTGTGAAGGAAAAATAGTAAGCAAAGTGGGCACAGCCCAAAACGTCAGGTCGAGGTGTAGCGTACGAAGTGGGAAGAAATGGGCTACATTTTCTATTATAGAAAAACACGAATGGGATTATGAAAACTTAATGCCTGAAGGAGGATTTAGTAGTAAAAAGGAAATAGAGTGTCCTTTTGAACCCGGCTCTGAGGCGCGTACACACCGCCCGTCACTCTCCCCTGTTAATCAGCAACAAATGTAAATAACACCAAAGCACCAACAAGGGGAGGCAAGTCGTAACATGGTAAGTGTACCGGAAGGTGCACTTGGATCAAACCCAGGGTGTGGCTGAGACAGTTAAGCATCTCCCTTACACCGAGAAGACATCCATGCAAATTGGATCGCCCTGAGCCAAACAGCTAGCTTAACCACTAAAACAACTAAACAATACAAATATAAGCGACATAGCCTAAAAAAACAGACTAAACCATTCTCCCACCTTAGTACGGGCGACGGAAAAGGTAAACCTTAAGCGATAGAAAAAGTACCGCAAGGGAAAGCTGAAAAAGAAATGAAACAACCCATATAAGCACCAAAAAGCAGAGACTTAACCTCGTACCTTTTGCATCATGATTTAGCCAGCAAGCCCAAGCAAAGAGACCTTTAGTTTGAAACCCCGAAACCAAGTGAGCTACCCCGGGACAGCCTACACGGGCCAACCCGTCTCTGTGGCAAAAGAGTGGGAAGATCCCCGGGTAGAGGTGACAGACCTACCGAACTTGGTGATAGCTGGTTGCCCGAGAAGTGAATAGAAGTTCAGCCTCGCACCCCTCAAGTTAAACAAGCAACACTCTAACAAAGCATAAAGAGAGAAGCACGAGAGTTAGTCAGAGGGGGTACAGCCCCTTTGACAAAGAATACACCCTTACCAGGAGGATAAGGATCATATTTAACAAGACACGTCGTCTCAGTGGGCCTAAAAGCAGCCATCTGACCAGAAAGCGTTAAAGCTCAAACGACATAAAGTTTATTATTCTGATAAAAAATCCCACTCCCCTAAACTTAACGGGCCACTCCATGCCAACATGGAAGAAACTATGCTAAAATGAGTAACAAGGGGATTACAGCCCCCTCCCAGCACAGGTGTAAGCCAGATCGGACCCGCCGCTGGCAATTAACGAACCCAAAAAAAGAGGGAACCATGATAAAAATGAACCCCAAGAAAACCTCATTGCCCAAAATCGTTAACCCCCACACTGGAGTGCCCCCAAGGAAAGACTAAAAGAAAGTGGAAGGAACTCGGCAAACACAAGCCTCGCCTGTTTACCAAAAACATCGCCTCCTGCAAACCCCAAAGTATAGGAGGTCCAGCCTGCCCAGTGACCATAAGTTTAACGGCCGCGGTATTTTGACCGTGCAAAGGTAGCGCAATCACTTGTCTTTTAAATGAAGACCTGTATGAATGGCTAAACGAGGGCTTAACTGTCTCCCACTTCAAGTCAGTGAAATTGATCTCCCCGTGCAGAAGCGGGCATAAACCTACAAGACGAGAAGACCCTTTGGAGCTTAAGGTACAAACCCAATCACGTCAAGCAACTAAAAAATAGCACGAACCTAATGAATTGTGGAGTTTTACCTTCGGTTGGGGCGACCACGGAGAAAAAAAGATCCTCCAAGTGGACTGAGCCAACAAGCTTAGAACCAAGAAAGACATTTCCAAGTCACAGAAAATCTGACCAAATATGATCCGGCCCAAAAGACCGATCAACGAACCAAGTTACCCTAGGGATAACAGCGCAATCCTCTCCCAGAGTCCATATCGACGAGGGGGTTTACGACCTCGATGTTGGATCAGGACATCCTAATGGTGCAGCCGCTATTAAGGGTTCGTTTGTTCAACGATTAAAGTCCTACGTGATCTGAGTTCAGACCGGAGCAATCCAGGTCAGTTTCTATCTGTAAAGTTACTTTTCCTAGTACGAAAGGACCGGAAAAGGAGGGCCAACACTAAAAGTGCGCCCTGCCCCTAATTGATGAAAACAACTAAATCAAACAAAGGGAGAACACCCCCACCGCCGAAATAAGGCCACACTAAGATGGCAGAGCATGGTAATTGCAAAAGGCCTAAGCCCTTTCAGCCAGAGGTTCAAATCCTCTTCTTAGTTTATGCTAAACACTCTACTCACCCACCTAATTAACCCACTCGCATACATTGTACCAGTGCTATTAGCCGTAGCATTCCTAACCCTCCTCGAACGAAAAGTGCTGGGGTATATGCAACTACGAAAAGGCCCAAACATCGTAGGACCTTACGGCCTTCTCCAACCCATTGCTGACGGTGTAAAACTATTTATTAAAGAGCCAGTCCGACCATCCACGGCATCTCCCATACTATTCTTAGCAGCCCCCATACTAGCCCTTACTTTGGCCATAACACTATGAGCACCCATACCGATACCCCACCCAGTTATAGACCTAAACCTAGGAATCCTGTTTATCCTCGCATTATCAAGCCTCGCAGTATACTCAATTTTAGGCTCTGGCTGAGCATCCAATTCCAAATATGCCCTAATTGGGGCCCTCCGGGCCGTAGCCCAAACAATTTCATATGAAGTCAGCCTTGGGATTATTCTTCTATCCATTATCATTTTTTCAGGAGGGTACACACTACAGACATTCAACACTACCCAAGAGGCCATCTGACTTCTTCTACCAGCCTGACCTCTAGCCGCAATATGATACATCTCAACCCTAGCAGAAACAAACCGTGCACCCTTCGATTTAACCGAAGGAGAATCCGAATTAGTATCCGGGTTTAACGTAGAATATGCCGGAGGTCCCTTCGCCCTATTTTTCCTGGCCGAATACGCCAACATCCTTCTAATAAACACCCTTTCTGCCATTCTCTTCTTAGGAGCCTCCCACATACCAACACTCCCAGAACTTACAACAATCAATCTAATGACCAAGGCCGCACTTCTATCCGTAGTTTTCCTCTGAGTTCGAGCCTCCTACCCACGATTCCGCTATGACCAACTCATACACTTAGTTTGAAAAAACTTTCTTCCACTAACCCTGGCCCTAGTACTATGACACACCGCCCTGCCAATTGCCTTCGCAGGACTCCCCCCACAGCTATAACACGGAACCGTGCCTGAATGCCCAAGGACCACTTTGATAGAGTGGCTTATGAGGGTTAAAGCCCCTCCAGTTCCTAGAAAGAAGGGAATTGAACCCATACTCAGGAGATCAAAACTCCAGGTGCTTCCTTTACACCACTTCCTACGACAAGGTCAGCTAATTAAGCTTTCGGGCCCATACCCCGAACATGACGGTTAAACTCCCTCCCTCGTCAATGAACCCCTACGTACTTATAATTCTACTATCAAGCCTAGGACTTGGGACAACCTTAACCTTTGCTAGCTCCCACTGACTACTCGCCTGAATGGGGCTAGAAATTAATACCCTAGCGATCCTACCCCTAATAGCACAACAACACCACCCACGAGCAGTAGAAGCAACCACCAAGTATTTTCTAACCCAAGCCACCGCAGCTGCAATAATTATGTTTGCAGCCACCACAAATGCGTGAGTGACCGGAGAATGAGACATCAACAACCTAACCCACCCTCTCACCTCATCCCTCACCATTACGGCCCTAGCATTAAAAGTAGGACTTGCCCCCATACACTTCTGGATACCAGAAGTCTTACAAGGACTTGATCTCACCACAGGACTAATCCTCTCCACGTGACAGAAACTAGCCCCATTCGCACTAATTATTCAAATAGCCCCCAACACCAACCCAGCACTCCTCACAGCCCTGGGGCTCACATCAACTCTAATCGGAGGCTGAGGAGGACTTAACCAAACCCAACTACGTAAAATCCTAGCCTACTCCTCAATCGCACACATAGGGTGAATAATTATTATCTTACAATATACCCCCCAATTAACCCTAATAGCCCTGACACTCTATATTTTCATGACATCTACAGCATTTCTCTCTTTAAAAATAGCATCAGCCACAAAAATTAACACTCTGACAGCAACATGGTCAAAAAGCCCAGTCTTAACAGTAACAACAGCACTAGCCCTCCTTTCACTTGGCGGCCTTCCACCACTAACAGGATTTATACCAAAATGACTAATCCTTCAAGAACTAACAAAACAAGACCTCCCAACCACAGCAACAATTATAGCCATGGCCGCCCTACTAAGCCTCTACTTTTATTTACGACTTTGTTACGCAATAACCCTTACCATCTCCCCAAACACAACTAATGCCACGACACCATGACGCATTAACACCACCCAATCAACCCTTGCTTTAGCCCTAATATCAACTGCAGCCCTAGGACTACTACCCCTCACCCCAACCATTCTAGCATTACTCACCTAGGGGCTTAGGATAATTCTAGACCAAGAGCCTTCAAAGCTCTAAGTAGGAGTGAAAATCTCCTAGCCCCTGCCTAAGACTTGCGGGACTTTATCCCACATCTTCTGAATGCAAATCAGACACTTTAATTAAGCTAAAGCCTTCCTAGATGAGAAGGCCTCGATCCTACAAATTCTTAGTTAACAGCTAAGCGCTCAAGCCAGCGAGCATTCATCTACCTTTCCCGCCGTTAGCGGAGTAAGGCGGGAAAGCCCCGGCAGATGTTAGTCTGCGTCTTTAGATTTGCAATCTAATGTGTTCTTCACCACGAGGCTGTGGTAGGAAGAGGACTTAAACCTCTATCTTCGGGGCTACAACCCACCACCTATTTCGGCCATCCTACCTGTGGCAATCACCCGCTGATTCTTCTCTACTAACCACAAAGACATTGGCACCCTATATCTTGTATTTGGTGCCTGAGCCGGGATAGTTGGAACCGCCCTCAGTCTTCTAATCCGAGCTGAGTTAAACCAACCCGGATCCCTCCTTGGTGATGACCAAATTTATAACGTCATTGTTACCGCGCATGCCTTTGTTATAATTTTCTTTATAGTAATACCAATTCTCATTGGCGGCTTTGGCAACTGACTGGTCCCGCTGATAATTGGGGCGCCAGATATGGCATTCCCACGAATAAACAACATAAGCTTCTGACTTTTACCCCCTTCTTTCCTTCTGCTGCTGGCTTCATCCGGAGTTGAAGCCGGGGCCGGGACAGGATGGACTGTTTATCCCCCTCTAGCAGGAAACTTGGCCCATGCGGGGGCATCAGTAGATCTAACCATCTTTTCTCTACATCTGGCCGGTGTATCATCCATCTTAGGGGCCATCAACTTTATTACAACAACAATTAACATGAAACCCCCAGCCATCTCCCAGTACCAAACACCCCTATTTGTTTGAGCCGTCCTAATTACGGCAGTCCTTCTTCTTCTATCCCTGCCAGTACTAGCAGCCGGCATTACAATACTTCTTACGGACCGAAACCTAAACACGACATTTTTCGACCCCGCAGGGGGAGGAGACCCTATTTTGTATCAACACTTATTCTGATTCTTTGGCCACCCCGAAGTCTACATTCTTATCCTGCCCGGATTTGGAATCATTTCCCATGTCGTTGCATATTATGCAGGCAAAAAAGAGCCCTTCGGATACATAGGAATGGTCTGAGCAATGATAGCCATCGGCCTTTTGGGGTTCATCGTCTGGGCCCACCACATATTTACAGTTGGTATGGACGTAGACACACGAGCATACTTTACGTCTGCAACAATAATCATTGCCATCCCAACGGGGGTTAAAGTATTCAGCTGACTAGCAACCCTGCATGGAGGCTCAATCAAATGAGAGACCCCAATATTGTGAGCCCTAGGGTTCATTTTCCTGTTTACGGTCGGCGGGCTAACCGGAATCGTGCTATCCAACTCATCCCTTGATATTGTTCTACATGACACATATTATGTAGTTGCACACTTCCACTATGTTCTCTCAATGGGGGCTGTGTTTGCCATTATGGCAGGATTCGTCCACTGATTCCCCCTCTTTACCGGATTTACCCTCCACAGCACCTGAACAAAAATCCACTTCGGGGTAATATTTGTAGGGGTCAATCTCACATTCTTTCCCCAACATTTCCTGGGGTTAGCAGGGATGCCACGACGGTACTCAGACTACCCCGATGCCTACACACTGTGAAACACAGTATCCTCTATTGGTTCACTAATTTCACTAGTAGCAGTAATCATGTTCTTATTTATTTTATGAGAAGCCTTTGCTGCTAAACGAGAAGTACTATCTGTTGAACTGACCGCAACAAATGTAGAATGACTTCACGGATGTCCTCCACCATACCACACATTCGAGGAGCCTGCATTCGTCCAAGTTCGATCAAATTAACCGAGGAAGGGAGGAATTGAACCCCCATGTACTGGTTTCAAGCCAGCCACATAACCACTCTGTCACTTCCTTTTAAGACATTAGTAAACTTGTAAATTACATCACTTTGTCAAGGTGAAATAGTAGGTTAAATCCCTGCATGTCTTAAGCCTTATGGCTCAATGGCACATCCCACACAACTAGGATTCCAAGACGCGGCATCACCCGTAATAGAAGAACTTCTTCACTTCCACGACCATGCTCTAATAATTGTATTTTTAATTAGCACTCTAGTGCTTTATATTATTATTGCAATAGTCTCAACAAAACTTACTAACAAGTACATTTTAGACTCACAAGAAATCGAAATCGTATGAACCGTACTTCCAGCTGTAATCCTTATTTTGATTGCCCTACCCTCATTACGAATTCTGTATCTTATAGACGAGATTAATGACCCCCACCTAACAATTAAAGCCATGGGACACCAATGATACTGAAGCTATGAGTACACCGACTATGAAAGCCTAGGCTTCGACTCCTACATAATCCCCACCCAAGACCTAACCCCTGGACAATTCCGACTTCTAGAAACAGACCATCGAATAGTAGTTCCCATAGAATCCCCAATTCGCGTCCTCGTCTCCGCGGAAGATGTGCTACACTCTTGAGCCGTCCCATCCTTAGGAGTTAAAATAGACGCAGTCCCAGGACGCCTTAACCAAACCGCCTTTATTGCCTCTCGCCCAGGAGTATTCTACGGACAATGCTCTGAAATTTGCGGGGCAAACCACAGCTTTATGCCCATTGTAGTAGAAGCAGTCCCCCTCGAACACTTTGAAAACTGATCCACTCTTATGCTAGAAGACGCCTCACTAGGAAGCTAACCAGGGTAACAGCATTGGCCTTTTAAGCCAAAGATTGGTGCCTCCCAACCACCCCTAGTGAAATGCCCCAATTAAATCCCGCCCCTTGATTTGCAATTTTAGTATTTTCATGAGTAATTTTCCTCACTATTATCCCGACCAAAGTAATGAGTCACACTTCACCAAATGAGCCAACGCCCCTGAGCACCGAAAAACACAAAACTGAATCCTGAGACTGACCATGGCAATAAGCTTTTTTGACCAATTTGCAAGCCCATCATATCTAGGGGTCCCCCTGATTGCCATTGCAATCGCCCTGCCCTGAGTACTTTTTCCCTCTCCTACATCCCGATGAGTAAACAACCGCCTCATCACAATTCAAGGATGACTAATTAATCGCTTCACCAATCAACTAATGTTGCCTCTCAACGTAGGGGGTCACAAATGAGCCTTATTACTGGCCTCCCTGATAGTATTTCTTATTACCATTAACATACTAGGGCTACTCCCATACACCTTTACCCCAACCACGCAGCTGTCCCTAAACATGGGCCTTGCCGTCCCACTATGACTCGCAACAGTCCTAATTGGGATACGAAACCAACCAACAGTTGCCCTAGGACACCTCCTCCCAGAAGGAACCCCAATCCCATTAATCCCCATCCTTATTATTATCGAGACTATCAGTCTATTTATTCGTCCCCTAGCCCTAGGAGTACGGCTGACAGCCAACCTGACCGCCGGACATCTTCTAATTCAACTCATCGCTACCGCTGTGTTCGTCTTACTTCCAATAATACCCACAGTAGCAATCTTAACAGCTACTGTTCTCTTCCTCCTAACCCTCCTAGAAGTTGCAGTAGCAATGATTCAAGCCTACGTATTTGTTCTGCTTCTAAGCCTATACCTGCAAGAGAACGTTTAATGGCCCACCAAGCACATGCATATCATATGGTTGATCCAAGCCCATGACCTCTAACCGGCGCAATCGGAGCCCTTTTAATAACATCCGGCCTAGCGATCTGGTTCCACTTCCACTCAACTACCCTAATAACCCTCGGACTAATTTTATTGCTTTTAACTATATATCAATGATGACGAGACATCATCCGAGAAGGAACCTTCCAAGGCCACCATACACCTCCTGTCCAAAAAGGCCTACGATACGGAATAATTCTTTTTATTACATCCGAAGTTTTCTTTTTTCTCGGGTTCTTCTGGGCCTTCTACCACTCAAGCCTAGCACCTGCGCCCGAACTTGGAGGATGCTGACCACCAACGGGCATTACCCCCTTAGACCCATTTGAAGTTCCCCTCCTCAACACGGCCGTACTCCTCGCATCCGGAGTAACAGTCACATGAGCCCACCACAGCCTCATAGAAGGGGAACGAAAACAGGCCATCCAAGCTCTTGCACTAACTATTATTCTGGGGCTTTATTTTACAGCCCTGCAAGCCATAGAATACTACGAAGCCCCCTTCACGATTGCAGACGGAGTATATGGGTCAACATTCTTCGTAGCCACAGGATTCCACGGCCTCCACGTTATTATTGGGTCCTCATTCTTAGCTGTCTGCTTCTTTCGCCAAATCCAATACCACTTTACATATGAACACCACTTTGGCTTTGAAGCCGCCGCAGGATACTGACACTTCGTTGACGTAGTCTGACTATTCCTGTACGTTTCTATCTACTGATGAGGCTCATAATCTTTCTAGTATTAGTGCTAGTACGAGTGACTTCCAATCACCCAGTCTTGGTTAAACCCCAAGGAAAGATAATGAACTTAGTTATTACTATCCTAGCCATCACAACTATTTTATCCTTAATTTTAGCAGTCGTATCCTTTTGACTCCCCCAAATAAACCCTGACGCAGAAAAACTATCACCCTACGAATGCGGCTTTGACCCTCTCGGGTCTGCCCGACTCCCATTTTCCCTCCGATTTTTTCTAGTCGCTATTCTATTCCTTTTATTCGATCTAGAAATTGCCCTCCTCCTCCCGCTCCCCTGGGGGGACCAACTCTTCAGCCCCACTGGAACTTTCTTCTGAGCGACCGCAGTCCTAATCTTGTTAACGCTAGGCCTAATTTATGAGTGAACACAAGGGGGCCTAGAATGAGCAGAATAGGGAGTTAGTCCAACATAAGACCCCTGATTTCGGCTCAGAAGACCGTGGTTAAAATCCACGACTCCCCTATGACACCCGTTCACTTCAGCTTCACCTCAGCATTTATTTTAGGACTTATAGGCCTGGCATTCCACCGCACCCACCTACTCTCAGCCCTGCTATGCCTAGAAGGAATAATACTATCTTTATTTATTGCGCTAGCCCTCTGAGCCCTGCAATTTGAAACTACAGGATTCTCCACAGCACCAATACTTCTTCTAGCATTCTCTGCCTGTGAAGCAAGCGCAGGTCTTGCACTACTAGTTGCCACAGCCCGGACCCACGGGACCGACCGCCTACAAAACCTTAACTTGTTACAATGCTAAAAATTTTATTACCAACAATTATGTTATTTCCAACAATCTGGCTGACATCACCTAAATGACTATGGACAACAACAACTGCCCACAGCCTTCTAATTGCCACAGTCAGCCTCACTTGACTTAAATGAACATCAGAAGTCGGATGAACCACCTCTAGCCCCTACTTAGCCACAGACCCCCTATCTACCCCCCTTCTCGTCCTCACATGCTGGCTACTTCCATTAATAATTCTAGCTAGCCAAAATCACATCACCCCAGAGCCGATTACCCGCCAACGCCTTTATATCTCACTATTAACATCCCTACAAACCTTCCTAATCCTAGCATTCGGCGCCACTGAAATCATCATATTTTACGTCATATTTGAAGCTACACTCATCCCCACCCTCATTATTATTACTCGCTGGGGTAATCAAACCGAACGATTAAACGCAGGGACATATTTTCTATTCTATACACTAGCAGGGTCCTTGCCCCTGTTAGTAGCTCTACTCCTCCTTCAAAAATCAACAGGGACCCTATCCCTATTGATTCTACAGTACACACAACCTCTAACTCTGAACTCCTGAGGACATAAAATCTGGTGGGCCGGTTGCTTAATCGCATTTTTAGTTAAAATACCACTTTACGGAGTCCACCTCTGACTCCCAAAAGCGCACGTAGAAGCCCCAGTGGCTGGGTCCATAGTTCTAGCTGCAGTCCTTCTAAAACTTGGGGGATACGGCATAATGCGGATAATGTTAATGTTAGATCCTCTTTCTAAAGAGCTGGCCTACCCGTTTATTATTTTAGCCTTATGAGGCATTATTATAACCGGATCTATCTGCCTCCGCCAAACGGATTTAAAATCATTAATTGCCTACTCATCAGTTAGCCACATAGGGCTCGTTGCAGGAGGAATCTTAATTCAAACCCCCTGAGGATTTACAGGAGCAATTATCCTAATAATTGCCCACGGCCTTGTCTCCTCCGCACTATTTTGCCTAGCCAACACCGCATATGAACGAACCCACAGCCGAACAATAATTCTTGCACGCGGACTGCAAATAATCTTTCCTCTCACAGCAGTTTGATGATTTATTGCCAATCTGGCCAACCTGGCACTACCACCCCTTCCCAACCTCATAGGAGAAATCATGATTATTACCTCATTATTTAACTGATCCCCTCTAACTATTATCCTCACAGGGACAGGAACACTCATCACAGCCGGCTACTCTCTCTACCTGTTCTTAATATCACAGCGAGGCCCAGCCCCTAAACACATTGTGGGCCTACCTCCCTTTCACACCCGAGAACACCTACTTATAACACTTCATCTCCTCCCAGTCCTTCTACTAATTGCAAAACCAGAAATCATATGGGGATGATGCTACTAGTAAGTATAGTTTAACTAAAAACATCAGATTGTGATTCTAAAGACAGAGGTTAAAATCCTCTTACTCACCGAGAAAGGCCCGAGGCAATAAGCACTGCTAATACTTATAACCCACGGTTAAACTCCGTGGCTCTCTCACGCTTCTAAAGGATAACAGCTCATCCATTGGTCTTAGGAACCAAAAACTCTTGGTGCAAATCCAAGTGGAAGCTATGCATCCAACCCCCCTTATCCTGTCTTCTTCTCTACTCCTAGTGATTATTATTCTAATTTACCCCCTACTTACCTCGCTTAATCCACACCCACGAGACCCAAAATGAGCAACCTCGCACGTCAAAACAGCTGTAAGCTCTGCATTCTTTATTAGCCTTCTGCCCCTAATAATATTTCTAGACCAAGGGGCCGAAACCATTGTCACAAACTGACACTGAATAAACACCACAACATTTGACATTAACATCAGCCTTAAACTCGACCACTACTCTCTTATCTTCACCCCTATTGCCCTCTACGTGACCTGGTCAATTCTTGAATTTGCCTCCTGATACATACACGCTGACCCCCACATAAATCGTTTCTTTAAGTACCTCCTGCTATTTTTAGTAGCCATAATTATTTTAGTTACAGCCAACAACATATTTCAATTATTCATTGGATGAGAAGGAGTAGGAATTATATCATTCCTCCTCATCGGCTGATGATACGGACGAGCTGACGCCAACACAGCGGCCCTACAGGCCGTGATTTATAACCGGGTGGGAGATATCGGACTAATTATAAGCATAGCCTGATTTGCAATAAACCTCAACTCATGAGAAATTCAACAAATCTTCTTTTTGTCTAAAGACTTTGACATAACTCTTCCCCTGATCGGCCTTATCCTAGCAGCAACCGGAAAATCCGCCCAATTCGGCCTCCACCCCTGACTACCAGCTGCCATAGAGGGCCCCACACCAGTCTCTGCCCTACTCCACTCCAGCACAATAGTCGTAGCCGGAATTTTCCTCCTAATCCGCCTCCACCCCCTTATGGAAAATAACCAACTCGCCCTGACAACCTGCCTGTGTTTAGGAGCCCTAACCACCCTATTTACCGCTGCCTGCGCCCTGACCCAAAATGATATTAAAAAGATCGTGGCTTTTTCCACATCAAGCCAACTCGGACTAATAATAGTCACAATTGGACTTAATCAACCACAACTAGCATTCCTCCATATCTGTACACACGCCTTTTTTAAAGCAATATTATTCCTTTGCTCAGGTTCTATTATTCATAGCCTAAATGATGAACAAGATATCCGAAAAATAGGAGGTCTACAAAATCTCTTACCGTTTACCTCCACCTGTTTAACGATCGGAAGCCTAGCGCTAACAGGAACCCCCTTTCTGGCCGGATTCTTCTCAAAAGATGCAATCATTGAAGCCATAAACACCTCTTACCTAAACGCCTGGGCCCTAACTCTCACCTTAATTGCCACCTCTTTCACTGCCATCTATAGCTTCCGGGTAGTCTTTTTCGTTACCATGGGATCCCCCCGATTCCTGCCCCTCTCACCCATCAACGAAAACACCCCATCAGTAATTAATCCAATCAAACGACTTGCATGAGGAAGCATCATTGCAGGACTAATTGTCACATCAAACTTTTTACCCTCAAAATCACAAGTCATGACCATACCCCTGGCCCTCAAAATAGCTGCCCTCACAGTAACAATTATTGGCCTGCTGACCGCCATAGAACTAACCATACTAACAAGCAAGCAACATAAAACCTATCCAATCACCCAGACACATCACTTTTCCAACATACTAGGATATTTCCCCTCCATCATCCACCGCCTACTGCCTAAACTCAACCTAACCCTAGGCCAATTAGCTGCCACCCAAATAGTAGACCAAACATGGTTTGAAGCTGCCGGCCCAAAGGGGGCATCCTCAGCCCAAATTAAAATAGCCAAAACTATCAGTGACACCCAACGAGGGATGATCAAAACCTACCTAACAATCTTCCTTTTATCCACGGCCTTGGCCATCCTCCTAGCCACTATTTAAACCGCTCGAAGACTCCCCCGGCTCAGGCCTCGAGTTAACTCAAGAACCACAAATAATGTTAATAATAGTACCCACGCACAAATAACCAACATCCCTCCCCCAGACGAATACATTTCAGCCACCCCACCAGTATCCCCCCGTAACACAGAAAACTCTTTCAGACCATCAACAACCACTCAAGACCCCTCATACCAATTTTCCCAAAATAACCCAACCATGACCCCGACCCCTAATAAGTAAACTAAAACATAGCCCACCACAGAACGGTCCCCCCAAGCTTCAGGAAAAGGCTCAGCCGCCAAGGCTGCAGAATAAGCAAACACAACAAGCATTCCCCCTAAATAAATTAGAAAAAGAACTAAAGATAAAAATGAGCCCCCATGGCTAACTAACACCCCACACCCAACCCCCGCTGCCATAACCAAGCCAAGAGCAGCAAAATAAGGCGCAGGATTTGAAGCCACAGCAACCAAACCAACAATTAAAGCTATCAACAGTAAAGATACGAGATAAGTCATAATTCTCACCCGGATTCTAACCGAGACCAGTGACTTGAAGAACCACCGTTGTTATTCAACTATAAGAACCGCTAATGGCAAGCCTACGAAAAACCCATCCCCTAATCAAAATTGCTAACGACGCACTTGTTGACCTTCCAGCCCCCTCAAATATTTCAGTATGATGAAATTTTGGCTCCCTACTTGGACTCTGCCTTATTACCCAAATCTTAACAGGACTATTCTTAGCCATACACTATACCTCTGACATTTCCACAGCCTTCTCTTCTGTTGCTCACATCTGCCGAGACGTAAACTACGGATGACTAATCCGAAACATACACGCTAACGGAGCATCCTTCTTCTTTATTTGCCTTTATCTTCACATCGCCCGAGGACTATATTATGGCTCGTACCTTTACAAAGAAACCTGAAACATCGGAGTCGTACTATTTTTATTAGTCATAATAACAGCCTTCGTAGGGTATGTCCTTCCCTGGGGCCAAATATCCTTCTGAGGCGCCACTGTAATTACAAACCTCCTATCAGCCGTCCCCTATGTAGGGGACATCCTAGTCCAATGAATCTGAGGGGGGTTTTCAGTAGACAACGCAACCCTAACACGATTCTTTGCCTTCCACTTTCTATTTCCATTTGTTGTCGCTGCAGTAACCGTGCTACACCTACTCTTCCTCCACGAAACAGGATCCAACAACCCCGCAGGCTTAAACTCCGACGCAGACAAAATTTCCTTCCACCCATACTTTTCATACAAAGACTTGCTAGGATTCGCGGTTATACTTCTAGCACTCACATCCCTGGCACTATTCTCCCCCAACCTATTAGGCGACCCTGAAAATTTCACCCCAGCAAACCCACTGGTTACTCCCCCACACATTAAACCCGAATGATATTTCCTATTTGCCTACGCCATCCTACGATCAATTCCCAACAAACTAGGAGGTGTTCTAGCCCTCTTATTCTCCATCCTAGTCCTCATAATTGTCCCAATCCTCCACACATCAAAACAGCGAGGACTTACGTTCCGACCAGTTACCCAATTCCTATTCTGAACCTTAGTTGCAGACATAGTTATCCTCACATGAATTGGGGGGATACCAGTTGAACACCCATTCATTATCATTGGACAGGTAGCATCAATCCTTTATTTTGCCCTATTTCTCATCCTAATCCCACTAGCAGGATGACTAGAAAATAAAGCACTAGAATGAGCTTGCCCTAGTAGCTTAGTTTCAAAGCATCGGTCTTGTAATCCGAAGATCGGAGGTTAAAATCCCCCCTAGCGCCAGAAAAAAGAGATTTTAACTCTCACCCCTGGCTCCCAAAGCCAGAATTCTAAAATTAAACTATTTTCTGCGCGTATGGTTTAATACATATATGCATTAGTACATTTATGTATATTCACCATTACTGAATGTAAGCATAAAGCAGGTAATTGTCGTGAAATTCAAAATAACATAATGGATAAGTCTCTCATTAAATCTTTAGACCTGGGAAATTGATTAGTCCCTTGTAAATCGTCCTCAAATTTTTCCTTGGTATCATAATGCTTAAATTGCCTAAAGTAATTGTGAATGCAGTAAGAAACCACCAACCAGTTTATATAAAAACTAAAAATGCATGATGGGTCAGGGACAAAACTGTGGGGGTTAATATTATTGAATTATTACTGGCATCTGGTTCCTATTTCAGGGCCATAATATTAAATATTCCCTAAAATATTAATTATCCTGGCATCGCTTAATGGTGTAGTACATGAACCTCGTTACCCCCCATGCCGAGCATTATCTTATAGGCATTTGGTATTTTTTTTTCCGGATAATTTCACAGACATTTCAGAGTGCACCCTCAATAACAAGTTAAGGTGGAACATTCATGGTTTAGTAATTTCAGTTAATGATTGAATGACATTACTCAAGAATTACATACCATTATCTCAAGTGCATAAGATATTATTACTCAACACATCCTTATACTATCAGGCCCCCGTTTTTGCGCGACAAACCCCCTTACCCCCTTACCCCCGGCAAACCCTACATCCTTGTCAAACCCCTAAACCAAGGAGGGCGGGCCGGGCGTATCAAAGTCAACAAGTTACAGATGAGCTGACTTATGCCACCGCATATTATATATAACACATAAACAAATGTTTAACTCTCCCTAAACAAAGCCTAAACCATAGCATTAAATTATCGCTAAATAATCTAAATACTAACATTCCAAAGCTCAACCC